TTTTCTAATTATACTAGAAATCGTATAAGAACTTGTTATAATTGGATTTATTGGATTGTTTCATCAACGGTGTTGGGTCAGAATAACTTTTTGACTCTGCGCCAGTGATTCCCCTATTATTTATTAGTGAACAATAATTGAATAATTCCTTCATAGAGATAGAGGACATAATTCACATGGATATAGTAAATCTCGCTTGGGCTGCTTTAATGGTAGTCTTTACGTTTTCCCTTTCACTAGTAGTATGGGGAAGGAGTGGACTCTAGAAGTACTACTAATTGAGTTTAGGAACTAAACAGTATCACTTGTTTTTATAGATCGTTCGCCAAAGTTTTTTTTTCACTATTTCAATTTAAAATTTTATTTTTAAATTGAAATAGAAATGAAAAATATCTTCATTTCGAAATTCTCTTGGATTTTAGTTGAGTAATGTATTCTATGAATAATAAATATATATGAAGAATACTCTTTCAATCAAAGAAATATTTCAATTATTTCCGTGTTCGTATTTTGAAAGTAAAAAAAGTAAAAGGAATACAAATGGTAGGAAATTTATTCCAACTGAATTCTTCATAAATTTTCTATTTCGATGAACTGACTCTTACCAAAGTTAGATATGGACCATGAGGAAGAACGGAACTTTTTTTTTTATTTTGTTTACCTCTTTACTGTTCAAAGATCAAAGAGAAAACTATTCGGTTATTCCATTACGTGGATACACATTGGGAAACAACATAGTAGTTGTCCAACGAGATACTGCACATCCTAAAATATTGTCTTGGGCGAGTCACATATTGCGCCGCTTGTTTTAGTTTTACTATTTTAGAAATTTTATTTATGTTTTGCTTGTTTTATTGAACCCATTTCATATCATGGTTCAAACGTTAAAAGTCGACGGGTTTTACTAATCCTTTTCGAAATCCGAAGAAGTCATTGATTCTTTCGATCGGGATTCATATTGAAAATAATCAGAAATCTAGGAATTCGAATCGTAAAAGTCGCTTTCGATTATTTCAAATTAATTTAATTGAAATCAACACAAATTAAATACAAATAGATAAAGTAAAGAAATAGAATTGGGATACTATATAATATACATTATCACTATATATATTATATATACGTAATTAATTATATATACGTATACGTAATTAAATCGATTTATATATACGTAATTAAATCGATTTCTATATATAGAAAAGGAATATGATGATACTATTGTAGATTGATCTATGATACTATTGTAGATTGATCTATATTAATCTATATTAAATTAACCCGCATTACAATACAACTTTATACACTACAATAACAATACTAGATAGTATGGTAGAAAGAAATATCTGAATCTTTCTACCATACTATCGTATCTCATAGAATACGACTGATTCTAGTCTGCCCATTTCATTTAAGACGCGAAATTTTTATCCTTTTCTAATTTTTATCCTTTTCTTCTCTGCAATTATTGATAAGAAATAAAAAATCAAGTTTAATTCAAATTAATCACCTTGGCTGACTGTTTTTACGTATATTATAAGTAAAAAAGCAGTAGGAACTAGAATAAACAGTGCAGTAGCAATAAATGCGAGAATATTTACTTCCATAATCTCATTGTTTAATTTTTCTTTAATTCGCAATAACTCGGGAGTTAATCCCATAGAGATAATAAATCTTTCGCCTGTAAATTCAATGGGATGCATTACATCTCGATGATATCGAATCGGATCAATATCATGAATAACAATATCGGAGCTATCAAATCGATTCATCGTCAAGAATTGAATAGTATAACATAGGACGATCTTTTATCCATACTGAACTCAAAATTTGATTCCCGATACAATCAATAATTCCTTTATTTATTTATCATTCTTTTCCATTCTTTCTTTTCTATAACCTACCGCCCTCTTTGTACAATCATCTGATGAAGTATCATCTAACCGCCTTTCCACTTACCATTGGTTCTAAACAAACCCCAACAAACAATAGAAGCTCAATGAAAAAAAAGGAAGGAGCTAAGTTATAAACTCCTTTTTTTAATGATCCAATCTTCTTGGAAAACAAAAGAAGTATGATAAAGACGAGTACAAATTCCGGTATAAAAAAATCGAATATTCCATCAAATTAACTATTTTTTTATATATTTATATATAAATTTAAAAAGTTTGTTCTTTCAAGGAAAAACCTTTCTAAAAAAATAAAAAAAAAAAAAAAATTCATTACCTCGCTAATAAAAAAGTGATCCTTGTTTGATCTTTATTTTTTGAATATCCTCTTTCATTGGATTAGGAATGGGACGCATATATCAAAAGCTCAATGCGAAATTTGAATGAGATAGATTATTTCAAATTAGTAAAATTTGAAATTGAGGTTACACAAAATAGGGCCCGAAAAGGATATACTTTTATTTTAATCTTAAAAAAAAAAGTATTCTATACTATTCTATACACAGTAACTATGTTCAATTTATTTTACATTGTACAAATTCCATTTATGTATGTACTCCCGGGAAACATACTCTACTCTATTTCATATTTCACAGATCGGGAGTAATTGAAAAAGCCAGACCCAGTACAGTACGGTATCCCGTGGAATCCTGAATCTGATGCTAATAATATAATAATTGTACTAATCCACATATGCCTCTCTCCCATCAATCGAATCGGTACTAGTCGAAGAAATGGAAATTCCCCCATTTGGTTGATGATAAATGTGAAACGAAAAAGAAAAAAAGAAGAGGGATCGCTGTTGGGAATGAAATTATGTTATTTGGACTTCTTTTCACAAAAAATAGAGAGATGAATTGATATAGTTTTTTATTGGATTTGGATTCGTCGGGACTGACGGGGCTCGAACCCGCAGCTTCCGCCTTGACAGGGCGGTGCTCTGACCAATTGAACTACAATCCCAAGTAAATACCATAATAAAATAAAGTATACATATTTTTATGATTTCATTCTAACCCTTTCAATTTCGATTAGAATTGGCGTGTTGTAACAGAGCTGCGAGTGTGATATATCGATACCCATATGTATATGTACTTTAGTGAGAGCAGCCGGTATTACTAGTAATCCTTTCGTTATTGCCAAATCAATTGGATAATCACTCGTTCAATCAAAAAACTTTTTTTTTATTTACTCTTTTCCTTAAACTTTACTTTATAGTTACGGATCCTGATATGAATCTAGATCATTAGCAAGATCAGAATTTCTTGTAAAAAGAGAGTAAATAAATAGTGGTATAGATATATCATAAAATGGATTTCTTCCGTATTGGGATTGGGGGATCGGGCATTTCTGGAGAGCAACAAATGGGTTATATTATATCATTTCATGGCGGATCGGCAAATTATTGGGCCGAGCTGGATTTGAACCAGCGTAGACATATTGCCAACGAATTTACAGTCCGTCCCCATTAACCGCTCGGGCATCGACCCAGGAAGAATCAATTCCAGGCTTATTGATAATCCACGATCAACTTCCTTTCGTAGTACCCTACCCCCAGGGGAAGTCGAATCCCCGCTGCCTCCTTGAAAGAGAGATGTCCTGAACCGCTAGACGATGGGGGCAGACTTGCACGACCGCCATCATACTATGTTCATAGTATGAATAGTTTTTTAAAATTGTCAATATAATGGAATGGTATGACTCGATACGAAGGATCTTTCCGTCTTTCACGATTCTTTCTATACAATTTTTTTCGATAAAAGTTTGGTTCAAAGGCCACGCCGAATCTCTTTATCCGAATCTCTTTATCAATGATTCAATGAAATATCTTGGATCTATGTTAAATTAGTGGATACATGTATCACTCAAATGAATTTAGTTATGATGTCAATTAGGATAGTCTTGAAACAATTCATTGTATTGATATTTATCAAATCCAATATCAATAAACCGTTTTATTTTACCTATATTATATACTCTATATTAAATTATATTAAATTATTTAATTTACTTTTACTGGATAAAGAAAATTTTTCATTCCTGAATGAACCCTTATACTTATTATAAGATATATCTATGTACATCTATTATAATAAGTATATATACTAAACTCATAGTGTCTTTATTCAGGAATTGGATCAAACAAGCCCTTTTAACTCAGTGGTAGAGTAACGCCATGGTAAGGCGTAAGTCATCGGTTCAAATCCGATAAGGGGCTATGATTTTTTCATAAATCATAAAACTCCGGCAGTAGTATTCATATTTGAAGTGCGAATAAAGATATTAAAGATATTGTTGATCTTTGTAATAAAGTAATAAAAAAAAAGTAACAAACCGTATAATTTAATATTTTAATATATAATCAAAATTATAACATTATAATTAATTATAGTATGGTTATCAATTTGCTATTTTAATAAATTAAATATATTATTAAATAAATAATATAATTATTATATTATAAATATTATATTAAATATTATAATGAATGTAAGGATAAGTCGTCTCGTTAAATCTTCAAATATTACTATTCCTTTCCTATTTTCCATTATTCCAATTAAATCGATTAGAAATCAACAAAATAAAAAGTAAGTGGACCTAACCCATTGCATCATAATTATATCCACTATTCTGATATTAAAATTCGATAGAGATGAAATTGGATCTTTTTTTTTCTTTGGACTACGCGGGAATCTGTCGATATATCCGATTTAATCTTCTTGTTCCTAGACGTTCTATAGGAATAAATTAGGAATGAATAAATTACTATTCCCTTCCTTTACCGAGAAACATTTATTCCATGTCACAACATATGAGCCATTTTAAATATCTTTCTTTGATTCCAATTCCAGAACACAAGATCCGTTTTATTAGTTATATCTTATATATCTATTTATATATCTAGCAAATCGCTATTTCATGTACTAAATATTTCCATCCATATTGATACATGCAATATTTTTGTTCCGACAACGTAATGGGGAATGTATGCGAGAAGGGTACTTTCATTTCGAGTCTCATATTATTTAATATTTAATTAACTAATATGTATTT